ATGACACGCAGATGTAATTCACTCTATTTTTGATCCAGATAAAATAGGAACGTGGATTCCAAGAGTTTGAATTCAAAAAAGAGTCGGGGGTCTTTTCATCATATGCCCAACCCCGTCTTGTTTCAGGAAGTTAGTGATTTAGAAAAACATTTCGTCCCATATTGATTTTCTATTTTATCAATATTTGAATTTTCAAGGATCCTATCTATTATTCTCTATCCCGTAAACTAATTATTTCTGAATTTTTCTATAGATTTCTGAATTCTAACTATTTTGGTACTAATGAAATTCATTTAAACTCAATAGGATTAATTCTCTTAATCTTATAATCTTAAGGGGGGTGAATAGAAGGGATTCAAATTTACGTGTTTGCCTGAATTGCATTAACAAAAATCAAGTTATATATGTAATTATATATTATATATCTAACCGATGTATTTTCTTTTTGAATCTGAATCTCGTTTTTTTAAGTATTTCACGTTTGGCCCTAATTAATTTAATGAATAATTGTAAATTTATGTAACACTTGAGAAGGGGGTCTTTTATATCTTTTATTATGGCAAGTTAGATTAATGAAATCTTGTTGAACTACACAGCTTAAACAAAATACATATAAAATGAGGAAATGTTTAGCGTATATGTATGTATCCTTCTATATGTATGTATCCTTCTATTCGATTTTTGTGAAAAAAGGTTTTGGATCCCCTCAATTTGAAATTTTCAAATTGAAATATTTAACCTATTTAATCTATTAATCTATTATTAAATTTTATTTAATTAATTATTATTATTAATTATTAATTAAGATTAATTAATTAATTAAGTAAGGTAAGATTAATTAATTAATTAAGATTAAGTAAGGGGACTTGTTAAAACTTCTTCAGAAAACTCTTTACCGATATATAGCTATATATAGAATCTATATTCTAGAATATAGAAGAAGGGGGTATAGATTACGATGTCTACGAACCAATGACTATTCATGATTCCATAATTGAATCAATTCCATACTGGTTCCAAATTAGAGGAATGTTATGGTAAAACTTCGTTTGAAACGATGTGGTAGAAAGCAACGTGCGACTTGAAGGACATGATCCATTGTGGATTCTTTCTTATATCCACCATTTTCGATTTCTATAGGAATGAAGGTGCTCTTGGCTCGACATCAGGTGGTAATCTAAATAGTCCACGGTGAAGCTCGAGTAGAAAGTATTAATTCATTTCTCAGGACAAGAATCTAGGGTTAATGCAAATCAATAAATTGGAACAACTTCGTGAATATATCTTCTATATAGAAATCGAAGGGATCCCGTTCGAGCAAGTTTCCAATTCAAAAGGAAAATTTGTTGGAATTAATCAAAGCCTTTCGATCCAAAGTGTATCACGCGGGAATCAATCGTCCGTATGATTCTTTGATAGAAGGAAATCACAAAAAGGGGTATGTTGCTGCCATTTTGAAAGGATTAAGAAGCACCGAAGTAATGCCTAAACCCAATGATTTAAAACAAAGATAAAGGATCCCAGAACAAGGAAACACCGTTTTAATCGTCTCACTAACTGGGCAAGACTTAAGAATCTAAATAGATTTTAACCGAGACAAACAAAAAAGGGGGAAAGACCACTCAATAAATGAAATTACCTAACGATTTCTCTTTTGAATTATTTGAGAGTTATCTAACTTGAGTTATGAGTACGAATGGTTTCTTTTTCATTTTCAAGAACGAAGAAGAAAAAAAGACTTAAATCATAGTCTAATTAATTTGATGATTTTATGGAACCTTTTGTCATTTATGTCATTTAGTCGAATTCTATACCATGGATAAAGGATAAAACTTCAAATCTAATTCTTTTTTCTCGAGCCGTACGAGGAGAAAACTTCCTATACGTTTCTAGGGGGGGTGTATTGTTCATTTACATCTATCTCAATGAGTCGTCTATCGAATCGTTGCAATTGATGTTCGATCCCGAAGAGAAGGAAAAGATCTTCAGAAAGTAGGTTTTTATGATCCGATAAAGAATCAAACTTATTTAAACGTTCCTGCTATTCTCTATTTCCTTGAAAAGGGTGCGCAACCTACAGGAACTGTTCAGGATATTTTTAAAAGGGTGGGGGTTTTTAAGGAACTTCATCCTAATCAAACGAAATTCAATTAAGGAAATACAAAAAAGGAGGGGGGTAGTGATTTGTATATAACTTTGGATAACCTTTCTCTACTCTTTTTTATTTACCCCCCCTTCCCGCTCTATTCGTATTCTTTCCATGGAATCCTGTGTTCTATAATGACAAAACCTTATTTTCTGGATCCTAGAAAATTTGGGCATTCCTGACAACTTGAAACTTGATGTTTTTTTTTTTTTTATTTTTCGATTCTATTCGTAACATTTATATTGACAACAGTGTATCTAACAAATATAATCCATCGTGATAAGTGAAGTTGGATCTAGTTATTTGGTTTGTTTGGTTTTTTACTTTACTTCATTCAAACGACGGGTTCTTTGA